AAAAAGTCTACTTAGGCAAATACTTTACAAACATATGTCTAAAAAAAAATATTTCCTTTAGCTACTTCATGCCTACGATAACTAGTTATTTCGCTTTTCTACTAGCGGCGTTAACTATAACTTCAGTTCTATTTATTGGTCTGAGTAAGATACGGCTTATTTAACTTGAATTTAATTCAAATTACTTTTACAGTTCATAATAAAGAAATTTTTCTGCAGTATTCCATCTATTCTATAGTTCCTTACCGCGCGAATTTACAATTCTTTGGTCGTCGAGATTCATGAGTAATCCGGATTCATATTTAAGGATAGATATTACCTCTCTTTTTCTCCTTTCAAAAAATAAGAATAAAAATGATTGAAGTTTTTCTCTTTGGAATCGTCTTAGGTCTAATTCCTATTACATTGGCTGGGTTATTCGTAACTGCGTATTTACAATATAGACGCGGTGATCAGTTGGACCTTTGATTTATTAAGATCGATTTTGTTGATTGACCTCGCCTTTTCTTTAACTTTAATATGGCAAAAGTCAAATTCAGAATCTGTTCAATTATTGCCATGTAATTTTGACCTAACAAAACAAGAAAGGAATCACGCTCTGTAGGATTTGAACCTACGACATCGGGTTTTGGAGACCCGCGTTCTACCGAACTGAACTAAGAGCGCTCTCTTACAAAAAAACGACTGTAAGGAAAGGGATTCTTTTTCTAGCTCTAATACATCTTGTATGCGTCTACGTCTACTACCCTTATAGAGTATAGTATGATCCAAATAGTATGATAGTATGATATAATGTAAAGGCTATCTATGTCCAATTTTGAATCGATCTCAATGAATCTCTCATTACTGTTCAGAGTAGAGGAAATAAGTAGGGATGACAGGATTTGAACCTGTGACATTTTGTACCCAAAACAAACGCGCTACCAAGCTGCGCTACACCCCTTTCAATTAATTTACAGTGTTATTGTAGAGAATCCCTGTTTTGTTTTCCACATCTTTCTCTTTATTTCGTACATTGATAAAGAGAACTTGAAAGAAATTATTTTTCTTTTTATCTTAGGGAGTCCATGTTCAAATACAAAAATACAGGCTGTTCTTAGTTACATATACATCTGATCATATCAGCACTTTGCTTATGTATTACAATAAAGAAGGAGGATTTTAAATGCGAGATCTAAAAACATATCTCTCCGTGGCACCAGTACTAAGTACTTTATGGTTTGGATCTTTAGCAGGTATATTGATAGAAATTAATCGTTTTTTCCCCGATGCATTAACATTCCCTTTTTTTTCATTCTAATTCGAGTAATTTTATTGGTCTAGTTATTGGCAGAGGAAGGGGTAAAGAAGATTAGAGATAGAATTCAATATCTGGGACTCGTACTTCCCCCTTCCCTACTCTATTGTATTGTTTGTTTTATATTGTATTGTTTGTTTTATTATTTTATTTTTTAGATTTAGTATTATATTAGAATATGTATTATATTGTTTATTATTTAAGGGCTTTATATTATTAGATGTTAGTTATTATTCGAAATGTTAGTTATTTAGTAGAAAGAATTCGAATAAGTTATAAAAGAGAAACAATAAGAAGGCATTCCACCTCCGTAAAAGTAGGAACTCGACTAAGGCGCTTAAATAAGTGGTGCCGAAGATGGAAATATGGCTAGGATAACAGTATAAAGATACTCATGAAATGAAATACTCCACTTCAATTCGAAATCTAAAGAGAACTGCCTAGACTAGTTATAAACCTTTTGTATTATTGGAATTGTACTACTTAATTACTATTATATTGTTACTAATATATTGATTGCATGATTGCAACGAAATCTCTCATAATTGGATTTAAAGCTGGCAACTTCCATCTTTTTACTTCCATTTAGATCGAAAAATCGAACAGTTAAATGAATAGAAAAAAAGGAGGTTCATGGCGAGGGGGAAAGATATCCGAGTAAGGGTTATTTTGGAATGCACTGGGTGTGTTGAAAAGGGTATTCGTGTTAATAAAAAATCAAGAGGCATTTCCAGATATATTACTCAAAAAAATAGACACAATACACCCAGTCGATTGGAATTGAGAAAATTCTGTCCCTATTGTTACAAACATAGGATTCACGGAGAAATAAAGAAGTAGATCGAATCAATCACCCGTGTGTCACTTCTTCAAGGAACCTGAAACACGATATATTAAATATATGTTAACTATGTTATAATTAATAACAATAACATATAAAAATAGAATATATAGAATCTCTAAAAAAAAAAAAAAGAAAGAAAACATGCATAAATTCAAGCGACTCCTTCATAAATCCAAGCGATCCTTTCGTAGGCGTTTGCCCCCGATCAAATCGGGGGATCGAATTGATTATCGAAACATGAGTTTAATTAGTCGATTTATTAGTGAACAAGGAAAAATATTATCTAGACGGGTGAATCGATTGACCTTAAAACAACAACGGTTAATTACTATTGCTATCAAGCAAGCTCGTATTTTATCTTTGTTACCTTTTCTTAATAATGAAAAACAATTTGAACGAGGTGGTGAGTCGACTGCTAGAACTGCCGGGCTTAGAACCCGCAATAAAATGAATAGGCTTACTCTTCAATAGAATCAAACTTCCAATCCGAGCTCAAATTAAGAAAAAGAGTGAATTGAGTATGGTAAAAAAAAAAAGAATCAATCTTTTTTTTATTGAACGTGTTTGCTCATTGTAACGACTTTATCATATTGTATAATACAAATTTCTACTCTACCTTCCCGGAGTTTCTTATTCAGGTACTTCTATGATTAAAGATTCAAGTATTTTTAGCGATTCTTTCCAATAACACTATTTTATTATTTCATTGGAAATCATATAAAGACAGTTTCTGTTTAATATAGCTATCTGGGCAAGTATTTTACGATTAAGAAGCACCCGCCTCTTATACAAATTATATATTAATCCACTATAACTAGAGGATACCCCTCTCCCACGAATTACTGCATTTATCCGAGTGATCCACAAATGACGAAAATCCCTCTTTTGCCTATCTCTATCCCGATGAGCCGAAACCAAAGCTCGTATTTTCTGTTGAGTAATAGTTCGAGTAAGTCTTGAATGAGCCCCGCGAAAGCTTGAGGCAAATAAACGCATTTTTGTTCTACGGTTTCTAGCTATACACCCTCGTCTAATTCTGGTCATTGAATAAATGGAATAAATGAAACTCTGAGGAATAACTGATTGATTTCCTTTCTTTCAGTTTTTCCTTTTCTAGCTTATATAATTAACAAAACGGGTTTCCCAATGTATAAAGTAAAAACTCCAACGGCTTTTGCTACGATAACCTTCCTAACCACGAGTTTTTTAGGAGGCATTGATCAAATGCCCCGAAAAGAGTCAATATAAATGGATATGGATAAAGAAATTGTGGGTTCCATCGTTTATATGGTTATTTTCAAAACGGTAAGGTCCTCTCTATACACCGGAGCCCTTTTCTTGATTCTTCGTTTTTTTGTTAACTTGTACAGTTCACATTCTTTGGCTCTACCCATGGAATTCTCTAGTACTAGACCTTTCACAAGGTGATCCACCTTTAATACAGTAACGGTATTTAATTATGAAGATTTGTTGGGTTAGCTTGACCCTCTTAGTCCGTTCTTGCAAAAGTCTAAGGCTGATATTTCTGCTTAAAAAAGAAAAAAGAAATTCCCTGGATAATAAGTTGCTACGAATTGGTTAATTCTTTTCATCTTAAATTGAAAAATAGAGGGAGTGGTCGTGTTTGTCCCAACGAAAACCATCAATTTTGTGCACAATAAACAATAAACACAATAACAAGATTTTTCTTGTTTTTTTAGAGAAGAGAATGGATGTAGGAACCCCAATCTATCCTAGTCATTGATACTGTATCAATCACTGAGACTGGAATTCTTTTCTTTTGTCCCAGTCCAGGATCTGAACGCGTCGCACATACACCCGAGTACATGTTCCTCGGCGCTGAGGACATCCCCTAAGAGCGGGGGATTTCGTTACATTTTTTATTGGCTGTCTTGTATTCCTAATAAGTTGTTTAAGGGTTGGCATGCTGAAGGGTTTAATGGTCTATGGTCTATAGAATTAAGATGGTTTAGATTGATCCTAACCGGATGATTATGAATTCTTTGAATCTATTTTTCTTTACTTATATTCAATTGAGTAAATAAAAAAACTATCTAAAAACTATTTCATATTAATGAAACATTGCAAATCATAATTTATGTGGACTCTTTGCTATTTTTCAACCGCTACAAGATCAACAATTCCATGAGCTTGGGCTTCTGGTGCTGACATAAAAACATCCCTTTCCATGTCTTCGGATACGACCCATAAAGGTTTTCCCGTTCTTTGTACATAAACTCTTGTGATGGTTTCGCGCAGTTTCAGCAGTTCTTCCGCTTCCAGGACAAATTCTCCCGTTTGTGCCTCAAAAAAACCACTAGAAGGTTGATGGATCATTACCCTGATGATATAGCATAATCAATTTAAAATTAAAAGAATAAGGTTATTCGATTTTTCATCATTAAGGCGCGAGAATTTAAAAAGAAATAAAAAAGATAGAATTGATCAACCGTACGGGCAGGGTTTGCACATTGCATACGGCTCTATAAAAATAAAAAAATTGACTTTTACCTTCCAACAAACCACCAAAGAAAAAGGAAAAATATCGAGTTTATCATCAGATCCAGATTGGTAAATAATCTAATAATTACCTAATTGACCCTCCTTTTTTTTGTTTTTGAGGAGTTCAAAAATAATATGACGGCTCCGTTGCTTTATACCTTATATTATTTATTATTTAAAAAATTTTTATTTGTGATTCAGCAATCCCAAAGTTTCTTTTTTTTTTCAAATAAAACAAATCCAATTATAAAAAATAATCGAATCTTGTTTTTTCTATTCTTTTCTAACATAGCCAAAACAGCCTGTTGGTGTGAAAAAAAAGGGTTTGTGACACTGAAAAGGGCTTCCAATAAATAATATCAAATCGGGACTACCTTTTTTCATACTACTCTTTCGACACATAATTGAATGTTTTTGTAATAGTTTTTGAAAAAATAATACAATTTTTTGATATCGAATTCGAAGTGCCATGCTATTATTACTTAAAAATATTTCATATAGCGAAGGCATAGTTTTTTTTCTCTCAAAAAAAAAAACTCAATGGCGCCAAGCGTGAGGGAATGCTAAACGTTTGGTAATTTTTCCTCCGACCAGGATAAAAGATCCCATTGAAGCGGCTAATCCCAGGCATATTGTCTGTACATCCGGTCGCACAAATTGCATAGTATCATAAATCGCTATTCCAGGTATTACCCATCCACCAGGAGAGTTGATAAACAAATAAAGATCTTTGGTATCACTCTCCATACTCAGATAGACTAGAAGAGCTATGAGTTGATTCGATATATCGTTATCAACTACTTGGCCTAAAAAAATTAATCTTTCTCGATAAAGTCGGTTGATTAGGATAAACCTCAATCCTGTAGGAGCCGTACATGCACCTTTTGATGCATACGGTTCAACAAAAATAAATTAAGAATCAATGTGTAGATCCTAGTTCTTTTTGTTTTTTATATTTTTATAAGAGGCTCTTTCTAATTTTCTATTCTCACGAAGAAACTTTTGATTTCATTTTTCAAGAAATTTGGGCCTGTTTACCGAACAATTTACTAAACTTATCGAACTAACTTCTCCTTGATGTATTGTTTCATCGAGATCCAATCTAAATCACGATGGAATTCTCTTGTTCCTGAATGGGTTTCTTCAATTCTTTTAGGTTTATGCTGCTCTACTCCGAGTAAAGATCCGCCCGATTTTTATTTGCACATATAGAACAAATGCTCCCACTACCGCGTCTTTTTGCGAAAATTTCGTTTTTTTTCCTATTTATTTCATGTCTTCCGTCAACTCTTTTACGTACTAATCATATTATTCAAGTAATTCTGATTAACAGGCGGAGATTACTTGAATGTAATAAAAAAATAATACATATGATACAAGTAGGAATCCTAGATTATTATCAATGGGTTTTTTCTAAACGGAGCCTGGATACCTCATTTTATTAGTTCAAACAAACCAACCATAAATTGGATTCTAATTGATAATATTAATTTGGATGTCGCCCAACAATTAAATTTTTTTTCTTTCATTGCACTTCACGCTCCAAATTTTGGATGATTCAATCAATATTTTTTGGGCGAAGCGAAAGGATTTCTCAATCGGGGGAGAGAATGGGGAAATACCATATGACCCACTTTATCTGACAAGTCGCACTATACGTCAACCCAGGATGCATCGTAATCCCCGGGATTTCGAAAAGGTACTCTTGGAACACCAATAGGCATTAAATGAAAGAAAAAATATTAAAGTACTATATCTTACTTTGATGTGGAAGCGTAATAATGCGTTTATTTCTTTTAATAATTTCGTCTTTTATCCCACGAATAATAAACGAATATGTATAGATTCGACCGCCTAAAAGGGTATAAACCCCCCATTGCGTATTGATACTTATCGGGTATAAAATAGATTTGATTCTCTTTGTTCATATGACCCTACCTAATTGTTTCATTATTACTACTAAAATAAAAGCCTTGAACAAAGATTAATACTTTCTCTCAGCTAATGCACTGAAAATGAGAGGTCCATGGCATAGTTTTCCAGTGCAAGAAAGTTACATAGTGTGATTTTTCGTTGATAAAGAGGTATTTCCATGGGTTTGCCTTGGTATCGTGTTCATACCGTCGTATTGAATGATCCCGGTCGTTTGCTAGCTGTCCATATAATGCATACAGCTTTAGTTGCCGGTTGGGCTGGTTCGATGGCTCTATATGAATTAGCAGTTTTTGATCCCTCTGACCCTGTTCTCGACCCAATGTGGAGACAAGGTATGTTCGTTATACCCTTTATGACTCGGTTAGGAATAACCAATTCATGGGGTGGTTGGACTATTACAGGTGGGACTGTAACGAATCCGGGTATTTGGAGTTACGAAGGTGTGGCTGGGGCACATATTATGTTTTCTGGCTTGTGCTTCTTGGCTGCTATTTGGCATTGGGTATATTGGGATCTAGCGATATTTACTGATGAACGTACAGGAAAACCCTCTTTGGATTTGCCCAAGATCTTCGGAATTCATTTATTTCTTTCAGGAGTAGCTTGCTTTGGGTTTGGCGCATTTCATGTAACAGGGTTGTATGGTCCTGGAATATGGGTGTCCGATCCTTATGGGCTAACCGGAAAAGTCCAATCTGTAAATCCGGCGTGGGGTGTGGAAGGTTTTGATCCTTTTGTTCCGGGAGGAATAGCCTCTCATCATATTGCAGCAGGGACATTGGGCATATTAGCGGGACTTTTTCATCTTAGTGTCCGTCCGCCACAACGTCTATACAAAGGATTGCGTATGGGAAATATCGAAACTGTCCTTTCTAGTAGTATCGCTGCTGTCTTTTTTGCAGCTTTTGTTGTTGCTGGAACTATGTGGTATGGTTCCGCAACTACTCCCATTGAATTATTTGGTCCCACTCGTTATCAATGGGATCAGGGATACTTCCAGCAAGAAATATATCGAAGAGTTGGTGCTGGGCTATCCGAGAATCAAAGTTTATCCGAAGCTTGGTCTAAAATTCCTGAAAAACTGGCTTTTTACGATTACATTGGAAATAATCCGGCAAAAGGGGGGTTATTCAGGGCGGGCTCAATGGATAACGGGGATGGGATAGCTGTTGGGTGGTTGGGGCATCCTATCTTTAGAGATAAAGAAGGGCGTGAACTTTTTGTACGTCGTATGCCTACCTTTTTTGAAACATTTCCAGTGGTTTTGGTAGACGGAGACGGGATTGTTAGAGCCGATGTTCCTTTTCGAAGGGCAGAATCGAAGTATAGTGTTGAGCAAGTGGGTGTAACTGTTGAGTTCTATGGTGGCGAACTCAATGGCGTCAGTTATAGTGATCCCACTACTGTTAAAAAATATGCAAGGCGTGCTCAATTGGGTGAAATCTTTGAATTAGACCGTGCGACTTTGAAATCCGATGGTGTTTTTCGTAGTAGTCCAAGAGGTTGGTTTACTTTTGGCCATGCTTCGTTTGCTCTTCTCTTCTTCTTTGGACACATTTGGCATGGTGCTAGAACCTTATTCAGAGATGTTTTTGCTGGTATTGATCCAGATTTGGATGCTCAAGTGGAATTTGGAGCATTCCAAAAACTTGGGGATCCAACTACAAGAAGACAAGTAGTTTGATACAATATTGCTCCGTTACTTTTCGCTTCCACTTTTTGACATAGGGCACCGGGGATTTTTTGATCGGAATTGCCGACTTGTCTTTGATTCTTGCTCCTTCTTTATTTTATCCAGGATAGGACTCCAAATAAACAGGTATGAAAGCTATAATTGTAAACCACAATCAAATCTATGGAAGCATTGGTTTATACATTCCTCTTAGTCTCAACTCTAGGAATCATCTTTTTCGCCATCTTTTTTCGAGAACCGCCTAAAGTTCCAACTAAAAAGATTAAATGATTTTTCATTTTCTAAATTGAAGTAATGAGCCTCCCGATATTGGAGGCTCGTTACTTCAAACTTCAACTAGTCCCCGTGTTCCTCAAATGGATCTCTTAGTTGTTGAGAGGGTTGCCCAAAAGCAGTATATAAGGCATACCCCGTAAAACTTACAAGTAAACCAGATAGAAAGATGGCGACTAGGGTTGCTGTTTCCATTATTATAAAATTTCAAAACCACAATGGATCATGGATCTATGATATAAGATTATTTATTTACAACGAAATTGTATACAAAGTCAACAGATCTCAATGAATACAAAATAGGAGTTATGGCTACACAAAGCGTTGAGGGTAGTTCTAGATCTCGTCCAAAACGAACCGGTGTAGGGGGGTTATTGAAACCATTGAATTCGGAATATGGTAAAGTAGCTCCTGGATGGGGAACTACTCCATTGATGGGAGTCGCAATGGCTTTATTTGCGATATTTCTATCTATTATTTTAGAGATTTATAATTCCTCTGTTTTACTAGAAGGAATTTCAATGAATTAGATTTATCAGAATAACTAAGTCCTAGCTTTGCTTTTCACTCTAAAGCAAAAGGTTTAGGTTTGTATTTTGGGTCTATTTTGGTAGTTCGACCGCTAAATTTCTTTGTTTCTGTATTTCCGTAATATGAGTGTGTGACTTGTTAAAATAGATCCTATTGATAGTACAGAGAATAGGTCTGTCATCTTCATAAAGGCGATTTTCCTCGTCAGATATTCATTCGAATATTTGGAGCACGAACTATATGAAATAGATTACGAAGTATTAGAACTATGATTCATACTTAATATTCAGACCTCGTGGCCGGGCTACAAATTTTCAAAGAGTTTGAAAGATTTTTATTCTTTCAAACTCCCGTTCATGCTTAGTTTGATACAGGGCAAACCCCTTTTTTATTTTTAATCATTCTATCCATTCCTATTCATTGAATAAGCGAGGGTACAAGGGTTCTTACTCAGAGAATCCTTGGACTTAATTTGAAGGTCATCGCCATTTTAGTATGAATCTGAGGTTTCAATAGGTTCATGCGGTCTTAACAAGAGAATTCCTATCAATAATAAAAAAGAAAGTAAATCCGCATTCCAAAGCAATCAAAAAATAAGAAATCTTAAAGAAGGTAAATAGAAGATTCAAGAGGCCTGTAATGATCAACATCAAGACGAATGAGCCGACTTGATATTTTAGCATTATAACCAAAAAGGAAAGTTTTCGGATTTTTTATTTGCATTCTTTTGTATCTTCTGATAAGATTGAATCATTAGAATTAAGAAGTTTCAAACTTTGAACTCTACTATATTTTTCACTTTACTATATACAATACACATATCCGTTTCCACCAGTATTTTGGTCTTTCTTTGTGTTTGAGCTGTACGAGATGAAAGTCTCATCTACGGTTCTTGGAGGGGGATCCCTCTTCTCTTGGGTTACCT